TTAGGCATACAGGCGTTCCAGCCCATTTTAGGGGGTGGACGTGCTATTTGTTTACATCCATTAGTTCGTAAAGGATTCAATGCCGACTTTGATGGGGATCAAATGGCTGTTCATGTACCTTTATCTTTGGAAGCGCAAGCGGAGGCTCGTTTACTTATGTTTTCTCATATGAATCTCTTTTCTCCGGCTATTGGAGATCCCATTTCGGTACCAACCCAAGATATGCTTATTGGACTCTATGTATTAACGATCGGGAATCGTCGAGGTATTTGTGCAAATAGGTATAATCCATGGAATCGCATAAACTATCAAAATGAAACAGTTAATGATTATAAGTATAAATATACTACGAAAGAGAAAGAGCCCTATTTTTGTAGTTCCTATGATGTACTTATAGTTTATCAGCAGAAACGAATCAATTTAGATAGTCCTTTGTGGCTTCGGTGGCGACTAGATCAACGTGTCATTGCCTCAAGAGAAGTTCCTGTCGAAGTTCAATATGAATCTTTGGGTACCTATCATGAAATTTATGGGCACTATCTAATAGTAAGACGTATAAAAAAACAAACCCTTTGTATATACACCCGAACCACTGTTGGTCATATTTCTTTTTCTCGAGAAATAGAAGAAGCCATACAGGGGTTTTGTCAGGCCTACTCATACGGTACCTAAGCTAAGGAATTATGTAATACCGCGGGAATTTGGATCTCTCCGGTTCAACTGGAATCATAATTCCTTAATTTCTACATGAATCGAGATCCAGTAAAGGAGGTCTTCGAATCACTGACTCAAACCCATTGGCGAATCCTACTCAGCGGAATAGAGAAGTACTTATGGCAGAATGGGCTGATCTGTTCTTTTACAATAAAGCGATAGATGGGTCTGCCATGAAACGACTTATTAGCAGATTAATAGATCACTTCGGAATGGCATATACATCGCACACCCTGGATCAAGTAAAGACTCTGGGTTTCCAGCAAGCCACTGCTACATCCATTTCATTAGGAATTGATGATCTTTTAACAGTACCTTCTAAGGGTTGGTTAGTCCAAGATGCTGAACAACAAAGTTTCATTTTAGAAAAGCACCATCATTATGGGAATGTACACACAGTAGAAAAATTACGCCAATCCATTGAGATATGGTATGCTACAAGTGAATATTTGAGACAAGAAATGCATCCTAATTTTAGGATGACTGATCCTTCTAATTCAGTCCATATAATGTCCTTTTCGGGAGCTAGAGGAAATGCATCTCAGGTACACCAATTAGTAGGTATGAGAGGATTAATGTCGGATCCCCAAGGACAAATGATTGATTTACCGATTCAAAGCAATTTACGCGAAGGACTTTCTTTAACGGAATATATCATTTCCTGCTACGGAGCCCGCAAAGGAGTTGTGGATACTGCTGTACGAACATCAGATGCTGGATACCTCACGCGTAGACTTGTTGAAGTAGTTCAACACATTGTTGTACGTAGAACAGATTGTGGCACTACCCGAGGCATTTCCGTGAGTCCTAGAAATGGGATGACGGAAAGAATTTGGGTCCAAACACTAATTGGTCGTGTATTAGCATACAATATATATATGGGCCCACGTTGCATTGCCGCTCAAAATAAAGATATTGGGGTTGGACTTGTCACTCGATTCATAACCTTTCGAACACAACCAATATATATTCGAACCCCCTTTCTTTGCAGGAGTATATCTTGGATCTGCCGATTATGTTATGGTCAGAGTCCCACTCATGGCGACCTGGTCGAATTAGGAGAAGCAGTAGGTATTATTGCGGGTCAATCAATCGGCGAACCGGGGACTCAACTAACATTAAGAACTTTTCATACCGGTGGGGTATTCACAGGTGGTACTGCAGAACATGTACGAGCTCCTTTTAAGGGAAAAATAAAATTCAATGAGGATTTGGTTCATCCCACACGTACACGTCATGGGCATCCTGCTTTTCTATGTTATATAGACCTGTATGTAACTATTGAGAGTCACGATATTCTACATAATGTGAATATTCCACCCAAAAGCTTTCTTTTAGTTCAAAATGATCAATATGTAGAATCAGAACAAGTGATTGCTGAGATTCGCGCTGGAACATCCACTTTCAATTTTAATAAAGTTAAAGAGAAAGTTCGAAAACATATTTATTCTGACTCAGAGGGAGAAATGCACTGGAGTACCGGTGTGTACCATGCACCTGAATATAAATATGGTAATGTTCATCTCTTACCCAAAACAAGTCATTTATGGATATTATCAGGAGCTCTGTGCAGATCCAGTATAGTTCCTTTTTCGCTCCACAAGGATCAAGATCAAATGAATGTTCATTCTGTTGAACGGAAATCTATTTCTGACCTCTCCGTGACTAATGATCAAGTGAGACACAAATTGTTTAGTTCGAATCCTTACGGTAAAAAGGGGGGGGTTCTTGATTATTCAGGACCTGATCGAATCATATCCAACGGTCATTGGAATTTCATATATCC